ATGCTACAGTGTAACACTATATACACACGTGTAAAAATGCCATTTGATACTAGACATGGTAATATTTAATATTTAATGTGGCTGGTTAGTCCAAGAGTACATAATATTTTTTTCGTAAATAAAATGATTTTTAGCTGCGGGGGTTGGCTAAATCTAATGTTTTATTGATCAAGATGGGGGGGGGTTAATTTTTGAATTAGTTAGATCATTTTATAAGATAATTTCAGAATTAGATGATATGAAAAATTTTGGGGAAAAAAAAAAATTATCTAAAAAAAGTGGAAAAACCCCGGGGGGAATATGGGATGGTATGTCAGTAGAGCATTAATTTATAATCAGAACATAATGGTTGAAGGTGCGAAATATATCTTCATTTTGTGCCGACCCCTATGTTCAGGTTTAGGTTAAGATTCGCCCCGCTATAACTCTCCGAGAATGTCGGTTGAGATCACAGAGAAAAAAAAAAGAAAACCTAAGGCCAGTCGATGAGTAGGATGTCGCGATTACGAGGCAACAAGTACCGTGAGCTCCAACCAGAGGCCCATTAGAATACAGAAAATATGGTTAAAGCAAGATTTGTCCTTGAGATCTTGACTGCATGCGCCTAATTATCCAGTAGCTGCCTCCTTGGTGGTGGGCAAGATTATTATCCAAGATCTGCCAAATATTATCCGTGGGGATAAGCACTTAATGTACAATTATGCATAATATGTCTCCACCTCTACTCAATCTTAGGAAAACTAGGAAGTCCGATTTTTGGCCCAGCCTGATTTCAAAAAAATGAAAAAAAAAATTTTTTTTTTTTTTTTGAATGTGCCAATGGGGTAGACAAAAATTGAACAATTTCAGGGGGTAGTTTAAGCAGAATTTCGGCTTTGGGTGTCGACGGCGAGAGTTTAACCCCCTCCCCCCTGATAAATTCGAGATAACAGAAATATACTTTGGAAGAACCTGGAAAAATTAGAAAAAAAATTAAAATTAAAGAAAATTTAAAAAAAAATTAAAATTATATGTGGTAAAGAAGTAGGTAGAAAGTGAACAATTTAATATAGTGGTTAAGATAGAATTTTATTTGGTGTAGTAATAAATTGGGGAATTTAATTTCTACCCCTCCCCCCCCCCGACAAACTGAAGATAACAGGAATATACCTTGGAAGAACCTGGAAAAGTCTTAGGAGAATATTAATTCTCATTCTTTGGCTTACAAGGTCAACGCTTTAGTTAAGCTACTAGGACATCATTTTAATAGTTTATTTTCTATAATACCAGCTAACGGTATAATAATAAGAAACATGGAGAAATATAAGACGGATGCTATTTGACCAATCTCAATAAATGGAAATTCTACTGGCTGTCCGCCAATTCATGTTAGAATCAATGTAATAGATACTAGGGCTCAGAATGAGATTTGTGTTAGTGGTCGGAATATTATGCTTCGTTGCTTAGATGTGTGTAAAAGAGGAATAATTATTAGGATTATAATAGATATTAATAAGGCTACTACACCTCCTAATTTATTTGGGATGGATCGAAGGATTGCGTAGGCAAATAATAAGTATCATTCTGGCTGGATATGTGGTGGGGTAACTAGTGGGTTAGCAGGGGTGAAATTTTCAGGGTCTCCAAGTAGGTTGGGATTAATAAGTGATAATAAGATTAGTATGCTTAGTACAATTGAAAAACCAAGAAGGTCTTTATATGAGAAGTATGGATGAAATGGGACTTTATCTGGGTTTGATGAGATACCAGTTGGATTATTTGATCCTGTTTCATGTAAAAATAGTAGGTGAATAATGCTAACTCCTGCAATAGCAAATGGTAATAGAAAGTGGAAGGCAAAAAATCGAGTTAGTGTTGCTTTATCTACTGAAAATCCACCTCAAATTCATTGTACTAGGGAATCTCCTATATATGGGATGGCTGATAGCAAGTTGGTAATGACAGTTGCTCCTCAGAATGATATTTGTCCTCATGGTAATGCATAGCCTACGAAGGCTGTAGCTATAACAAGCAGCAGTAGGATGACTCCGATATTTCAGGTTTCTTTGTACATATAAGATCCATAATAAATGCCGCGTCCAATGTGTAAATAAATACAAATAAAAAATAAGGAGGTGCCGTTTGCGTGAATATTGCGAATTAGTCACCCGTAGTTTACATCTCGACAAATATGGGCCACAGAAGAAAATGCAGATAGGGTATCAGGGGTATAATGTATGGCTAAAAATAGTCCTGTAATAATTTGGATAATTAAACATATACCAAGTAATGAACCAAAGTTTCATCATGAGGATAAGTTTGATGGGGCAGGTAGGTCAATAAATGAGTTATTAATAATTTTTAATAAGGGATGGGTTTTTCGTAGTGGGTGGGCCATTATGGTTTTTATGTTTTTTATGGTTTTTATGGTTTTTATGGTTGAATTCAACAGTGGTTTTTCAGGCCAAAGGTCTTGGTTAAAATCCAAGTAAAAATTATGACTTATATATTATGTTTGTCTGTTTTGGGATTATTTGTGGGGTTAATTGCTGTTTCTGCTAATCCTTCGCCGTATTTTGCTGCATTTGGTTTAGTTATATCAGCGGTGAGTGGGTGTTTAATATTAGTTTTTTTAGGGGTTTCTTTTTTATCATTAGTATTAATACTAGTTTATTTGGGGGGTATGCTTGTGGTGTTTGCTTATTCAGCTTCTTTGGCTGCTGACCCCTATCCTAAGGCTTGGGGAGATCTATCTGTAGTATTATACATAATTACATATTTTTTAGTATTAGTTTCTATGTATTTTATCAATTATAATTCTGGTGTTGAAGTAATTTTTTCTTGGGATTTAACAAGTTTTTTAGGAGTTGGGAATGATTGAGGGGGTGTTGGTGAAATATATTTAGGGGGTGGGTTATTATTATTTATTTCTGGGTGGGTTTTATTATTAACTCTTTTTGTTGTATTATCGATTACCCGTGGGTTGTCATTAGGGTCTTTGCGTGCAGTTAGATAATTAGGGTTAATATTAGTAAGCAGCTGATTATAAATAATATAAGATATGTTTTAATTAATCCTGTTTGAATGTGTGTTATGGTTTTGATAGCTGGTAGATGTTGACTAATAATTCCTTTTGGTCCAACTTTTTCATATCATGTCATATCTGAGATGTGAGTTGATAAGTTTTGGGCCATTAGTAGTTTTATTTTAGGTATTACTCGATGGATAATTGCCGGAAAAAATGCTAAAGAGTTGGAAAATAAGTAGGTCTTATTATTTATAATGTTTTTTAATATTATTTTTGATATTTCTAGGGCAATTAGTAGTCCAATTAATGAGATTATAATGGCAATTGTTTTTAATATAAGAGGTATTGTTAGAATTTGGGTTTTTATTGGAAAGCTTATATTAATAATGAGGAATCCTGCAAAGATGCTTCCTGCAGCTAATCGTTTAATTGGGTTAATTACAAAAGTGTTGTTTTCATTAATAGGAGATAATGGAGTTAATCGGGGGGTTCCTATTAATACATAAAAGATAATTCGTAAGCTATAAACGGCAGTGAAGGATGTTGCAATAATAGTCAATGTTAGGGCTCAAGAATTTAAGTATGAAGAATTTATTGATTCAATAATGGTATCTTTAGAAAAGAATACTGTTAGAAAAGGGGTCCCTGTCAGTGCAAGACTTCCAATTATTAAACATGAAGAGGTGATTGGGAGGGAGTTATGGATGCCGCCTATTTTACGAATATCTTGTTCATCGTTAAGGCTGTGGATGATTGATCCTGAACATAAAAATAATATTGCTTTAAAGAATGCGTGGGTGCAAATGTGAAAAAATGCAAGTTGAGGTTGATTAAGTCCAATGGTAACTATTATGAGTCCTAGCTGGCTTGATGTGGAAAATGCTACAATTTTCTTAATATCATTTTGTGTTAATGCGCATGCAGCAGTGAATAGTGCAGTTAAAGCACCTAGGCATAAGCATAATGTTAATGATATCTTATTTAATTCTAGAAGGGGATGGAGGCGGATTAGTAGAAAAATTCCGGCAACTACTATAGTGCTCGAGTGTAATAGGGCTGACACTGGTGTTGGTCCTTCTATTGCTGCAGGTAGTCATGGATGTAGTCCGAATTGAGCTGATTTTCCCATTGCTGCTAAAATTAAACCTAATAATGGTAAGATATGAATCTCATTATTGTTAATTATAAATATTTGTTGGATTTCTAATGAGTTAGTGTTTATGGCTAACCATGATATGCTTATAATTAACCCAATATCCCCAATTCGATTATATATAACTGCTTGAATAGCTGCAGTATTGGCTTCTGCACGAGCGTGTCATCAGCCAATTAATAGAAATGATATAATTCCAACTCCTTCTCATCCAATAAAAAGTTGAAATAGATTGTTCGCTGATACTAAAATTAATATAGCTAATAAAAATAGGAGAAGGTATTTAAAGAATCGAGAGATTTGTGGGTCAGAGTGTATATATCATATTGCAAATTCTAAGATAGATCATGTTACAAATAGTGCTACGGAGAAAAATATGATTGAGTAACTATCTAATTTAAGACTTGATGAAATATTAAGATTATGAATTATTATTCAGTCAAAGGTTAAAACTATAGTCTGAATTCCCTCACTTAGAAATAAAGTTGTGGGAATTAAACTAATAAAAAATCCTAATTTCACCCCATTTTTTACTAATTCTGGGAAATATTTGTTGTCAAGTATGATATTAAGTAAAGGAGTAAGAATAATAAGTAAAATTAAGATGAACGATGAATTAATTACAAGTATATGATCCATTACTTTTACTTGGAGTTGCACCAAGAGTTTTTGACTCCTAAGATCAATGGATTATCTAATATCCTTTAAAAGTTGAGTAGGCTGTGGAATTTAACCACAGATATAGGTAATTAGCAGTTTCTATTTTTCTAAACCTCCTCGGTTTGTAAAGAGGCTTTAACTCTTGTTTATAGAATCACAATCTAGTATTTTTTTTAAATTATACAAACATGAGAATCCGCCGGAGATTAAACTGGGTTGAAGAATTAATAAAATAATGGGAATCATGTGCATTGATAATATAAGATGTTCTCGAGTATGAGTGGGGGTGAGAATGTGTAGATGGTGTGGTAAAGGTCCTCGTTGTGTTATTAAGAATATATATAGGGAATAAAAAGCTGTAATTAGTGTGCCAATGCCTGTGATTAAAATAGTTCATATAGATCAGTTAAATAGTGATGTAATGATGATTAATTCTCCTCATAAATTTGTTGTAGGTGGAAGGGCTATGTTGGATATATTGATTAAGAATCATCAGGTTGTTAATAATGGAAAAATTGCTTGAGTACCTCAGACTAACAGGAGTGTTCGTGTGTGTGAACGTTCATAATTAATATTAGCTAGGCAGAATAGTGCGGATGAAATAATTCCGTGGGCAATTATTAAAATTAAAGCTCCAGTATAACCTCATGGTGTTTGAATAATTGCGGCGGCAATTACTAGGCCTATATGGCTTACTGAAGAATATGCAATTAATGACTTAAGGTCTGTCTGCCGCAGGCAAATAAGGCCTGTTATAATTACCCCTCATAAGGCTAAAATAATAAAAGGGTATGATAATTCTTTTATTAAAGGAGTTAATATTATTGTTACTCGAATAATTCCATATCCCCCAAGCTTAAGTAGAATAGCAGCTAAAACTATTGAGCCTGCAATTGGTGCTTCTACGTGGGCTTTTGGAAGCCATAGATGAACGCCATATAGAGGTATTTTTACTATAAAGGCTAATAGACAGGCTGTTCATAATAAGTTATTTATAGGTGTTAAAAATTGTGACATTTCCAATATAATTATTGACAATGATCCTATGTGGTTTTTAATTATTAGTAAAGCCACTAATAATGGGAATGATCCTGCTAGGGTATAGAATAGGAAGTATGTTCCTGCATTTAGGCGCTCTGTTTGATTACCTCAGCGGGTGATGATTACAAGTGTTGGGATTAGTGTTGATTCAAAGGCAATATAAAATAAGATTACCTCTGTCGTTGAGAAGGCAATAATAAGTGATGTTTGTAGAAGAATAAATATAGATAAGTATGACCGTTGACGATTAATTGGATATAGTTTTATATGGTATTGGCTTGCTAGGATTATTAATGGAAGAAGTCAGCAGGATAGGATTAGTAGTGGGGAAGAGAATTGATCACAAGCAAATCATTTATTTGATATTATTATTCAGTGGAATGGAAAATTAAAGTATAAAAGGCTTATAAGTGCAATTAAAAGACTATAGGTTATTATTTGGGTTCATAATCATTTTTCTTTTACTAATCATGAGAGTGGTATTAGCATTATTGTAGAGAACAGAATTTTTAACATTGCAATAAATTTAAGTTTTTTAGGTGGTCTGACCCGTGTGTACGAGTAGAAGATACTATTAAAGCTAGTCCTGTCCCCGCCTCACATGCTGAGAAGGTTAATATAAATATTGGAATAGAAAAAAATAATATATTTTCTAATTGGTTAGCCCATAATGATAGTGATAAGAATAAGGCTAGTATTATTCCTTCAAGACATAATAGGGCAGATAGAAGATGAGTTCGGTGTATGGCTAATCCTATAATTGGAAATATAAATGATATAGTAAGAATAAATGTTATTATTGGCATAAAGTATTTTTGGGGTTTAACCAAAATTTATTGAGTCGAAATCAATAGTCTTATTTAGATTAAATACTTATTCAGCTCATTCTAGTCCTCCTTTTAATCATTCATAAATTAATCCCATAGTCAGAAGTATAAGAATTAATGATGATCAAAACATAGTTATTGTTGGTGATAATTGGGTACCTCAAGGTGTTGGTAATAGTAGGGCAATTTCCAAGTCGAATAATAGAAATAGGATTGCAATTAAAAAAAATCGAATTGAGAATGGAAGACGGGCAGAGCCTAGCGGATCAAACCCGCATTCGTATGGTGATAATTTTTCAGAATCGGGGTTAGAAATTGGGAGTCAGAATCCTACAGTGATTAGGATTGTTGTTAATGTAATAGAGATAATTATTATGATGATTATGTTAATTATCTTCTCTCAAACTCAAATTGAGATTTAGTGATTGGAAATCACTAGTATTAGTTATACTAAGAAGATATGATCCTCATCAATAAATTGAGACGTATAATAATAATCACACTACATCTACAAAGTGTCAGTATCATGCTGCTGCTTCAAAACCAAAATGGTGAAATGATGTGAAGTGAAAATTAATTTGTCGTATAAGGCATACTGTTAAGAATAATGAGCCAATGATTACATGAAGTCCGTGGAATCCTGTTGCTACAAAGAAAGTAGATCCGTAAATTCCGTCTGCAATTGTAAATGGAGCCTCATAGTATTCTATGGCTTGAAGAAGAGTAAAATATAATCCTAAAATAATAGTGAGAAATAGAGATTGAATTGCCTCTTTACGGTCTCCTTGTATAATACTATGGTGTGCTCATGTTACAGTTACTCCTGAGGCTAGTAGGACTGCTGTGTTTAATAATGGAACTTCAAATGGGTCAAGAGGGGTAATTCCAATAGGGGGTCAGCACTCACCGAGCTCTAAAGTTGGAGCAAGGCTTGAGTTATAGAAGGCTCAGAAGAAACCTAAAAAGAAAAATACCTCCGAGGTGATAAATAAGATTATTCCATATCGCAGTCCTTTTTGTACTGGAATAGTATGGTGGCCTTGAAAAGTTCCCTCTCGAATAATATCTCGTCATCATTGAAATATGGTTAATAATATAATAACTAAACCTATAATTATTAATGTTATTGATCCGAAGTGAAACCATATTGCTAGTTCGGAGGTTAATAATAAGGCAGCAATAGCTCCTGTAAGTGGCCATGGGCTTGGGTCAACTATGTGATATGCATGTGCTTGGTGTGCCATTAGATATTTTCTTGTAAATAAAGGCTTAGAAGAAGAACAAATACGTAAGCTTGAATTATTGCTACTGCAATTTCTAGTAATGTCAATAGGAGCAGGACGATTATAGTTAATACAGATAAAGTTGGCATAATTGGTATTAGAACTATTACTGCTGTGGAGATTAGTTGAATTAACAGGTGACCGGCTGTAAGGTTGGCAGTTAACCGTACTCCTAATGCCAATGGTCGAATAAAAAGGCTAATAGTTTCAATAATAATTAGGGCTGGGATTAATGGAGATGGAGTTCCCTCTGGTAATAGATGGCCAAATGCTGTTGTTGGTTGATTGCGTAGCCCAATTAATACTGTGGCTAATCATAGTGGGATGGCTAGTCCTAAGTTAAGGGATAGTTGGGTTTGAGGTGTAAATGTAAATGGTAATAATCCTATAAGGTTGATGGTTATAATATAAACTATTAGTGATGTTAAGATTAAGGATCACTTATGTCCACTATAATTTAGGGGTATTATGAGTTGTTTAGTAAATGTTATTATAAATCATAGTTGAACAGATGACCATCGGTTTAAAATTCAGTTGTTAGTTGGGGTTGGGTATATTAGTCATGGTAGAGTTAATGATAACAAAATTAATGGGACTCCTAAGAATGTGGGGCTTAAGAATTGATCAAATAGGCTTAAAGTCATGGTCAGTTTCAAGGTTGAGGTAAAATTGTATTTAATGAAGGTGAGGGTGGGTAATTTGTGTCTTTAAAGTTTATTGTTTTAGATACTATAAGGGCTAGAAAAATTATTCAAGATATTAGTAGAATTTTAAATCATGGTCCTGGGTTTAATTGTGGCATATCATTAAGGGTGGTTGGGAGTTCACCGGCCTATAGCTTAAAAGGCTATTGCTTTACCCGTGTAAGCTTCTTAATGAGTTATCTAATATAGATGAAGATCAAGACTGAAATGAGTTTAAAGGGGTTGTTTCTACCACGATAGGCATAAAGCTATGGTTTGCTCCGCAGATCTCTGAGCATTGCCCATAATACACCCCTGGTCGTGAGGAAATAAATGTGGTTTGGTTTAGGCGACCAGGGATAGCGTCTGTTTTTACTCCTATTGAGGGTAGAGCTCATGAGTGTAATACATCTTCTGATGAAATTAGCATTCGAATAGGAGATTCTATGGGAACAACCATTCGATTATCAACCTCTAACAGTCGGAATTGTCCTGGTAATAAATCTTGAGTTGGAATTATATAGGAATCAAATGTGAGGCTTTCATAATCTGTAAACTCATAACTTCAATATCATTGGTGACCAATAGCTTTAACTGTTAGATGTGGGTTGCTGATTTCATCTATCAGGTATAAAATTCGTAGTGAAGGGAGAGCAATTACAATAAGGATAATTGCTGGTATAATAGTTCACACTATTTCAATCTCTTGTGCGTCTATGGCATTAGTGTTAGTTAGTTTTGTTGTCATTATGATTGTGATAATATATAATACTAAAGTACTAATTAAAAATACTGCCATTAATGCATGGTCGTGAAAGTGTAATAATTCTTCTATGATTGGAGAGGCTGCATCTTGAAATCCTAGCTGGGCTGGGTATGCCATATTAAGATATATAAGGTTCTCACTTATAATTAAGTCTTGACAAGGCTTTGTAATATTTTTACTAATATCTCAATTAAGAAAGTGGCAGAGTGGTTATGTGGTTGACTTGAAATCCTCATATGTGGGTTCAATTCCCCCCTTTCTTGATTTAGCTTGTACTTGAACAAATGATGGTTCTTCAAATGTGTGGTAAGGTGGAGGGCATCCATGTAATCATTCTACATTGGTTGATGTAAGTTCTGTAGAGTTTACTTCCCGCTTGGCTGAAAAGGCTTCTCAAATAATAAATATTATTATGATAACTGCTACTAGTGAGATTAATGATCCGATTGATGAAATAGAATTTCATAAAGTATAGGCGTCTGGGTAATCAGAGTAACGTCGTGGTATACCGGCCGACCCTAAAAAGTGTTGTGGAAAAAAGGTTAAATTAACTCCAATAAATATAACTCCGAAGTGAATTTTGGTTCATAAGGAGTGTAGTGTATATCCTGAGAATAATGGAAATCAATGAACAAACCCTCCTATAATTGCAAATACTGCTCCTATAGATAATACATAATGAAAGTGGGCTACGACGTAATATGTGTCATGTAATATAATATCGAAAGATGAGTTTGCTAGAACAATACCAGTTAATCCTCCTACTGTAAATAAAAAAATAAAGCCTAAGGCTCAGAGTATGGCTGCATCTCATTTAATTGACCCGCCGTGTATTGTTGCTAGTCAGCTAAATACGTTTACTCCTGTAGGAATGGCAATAATTATTGTGGCTGATGTAAAATAGGCTCGAGTGTCAACATTTAAATCCACAGTAAATATATGGTGGGCTCAAACGATAAATCCTAGTAGACCAATAGATATTATGACTCAAACTATTCCTATGTAACCAAAAGGTTCTTTTTTAAAAGAATAGTATGTAACAATATGCGAAATCATGCCAAAACCAGGTAAGATAAGGATATAAACTTTGGGGTAACCAAAGAATCAAAATAAATGTTGATAGAGTACAGAATCACCCCCACCAGCAGGGTCAAAGAAAGTAGTATTAAGGTTTCGGTCTGTTAATAATATTGTAATTCCTGCAGCTAGTACGGGTAGGGATAATAATAATAAAATGGCGGTAATTAATACTGATCAAACAAATAATGGTGTTTGATATTGTGTAATTGATGGGGGCTTTATATTAATTGAGGTTGTAATGAAATTAATTGCACCAAGAATTGAGGAAACCCCGGCTAAATGAAGTGAAAAAATAGTTAGGTCTACTGATGCTCCTGCATGGGCAAGATTACCGGCTAAAGGGGGATATACAGTTCATCCAGTTCCTGCTCCTGCTTCAACTCCGGATGAAGCAAGTAATAGTAAAAATAATGGAGGTAATAATCAGAAACTTATGTTATTTATACGAGGGAAGGCTATATCGGGGGCTCCAATTATTAAAGGAAGTAGTCAATTTCCAAATCCGACAATTATAATTGGTATAACCATAAAAAAGATTATTACAAATGCATGGGCTGTTACGATTACATTATAGATTTGATCATCACCTATAAGTGCTCCGGGTTGACTTAATTCTGCTCGGATTAATAGGCTTAAGGCGGTTCCAACCATTCCTGCTCATGCACCAAAAATTAAGTCCAGGGTGCCAATGTCTTTATGATTTGTTGAAAATAGTCATCGGGTGATTATCACAGGTAAGATGGCCGAATTAGGTGTAGGGTTGTAGCCCCTGGAATAAAGGTTTAAGTCCTTTTCTTATCAAGCCTTGTGATGTACAGCATATAAAATTGCAAATTTTAAAGAGCAGAATAGAATCTGCCGGGGCTTCTCCCGCTTTTTTCCCCCCTTATAAAGCGGGAGAAGTAGACTAAAGCTAGTTTATTACAGCATTTAGCTGTTAACTAAAGATTTGTAGGTTAAAGTCCTGCTAGTCTAGAAAGGCTTTATCTTAATTAATCTGAGTTGCATTTAGAAGATGTAGGGTAGAATCCTGCAAGTCTTACAAGGACTAGGAGGGTTTAACTCCTACTTAGGGCTTTGAAGGTCCTTGGTCTGGTTATCCTTATATCATTATGTTTAATATTAGTGGTGTTATTGGTAAAATTATAGTAGATAATATAAAAATGTATGAGGTAAGTAATAGGGTTTGTGATTTTAGGCGTCATGAGTGGGAGAAGTTTGATGGGTAGGTGGGTAGTCAGTGAAATTGAATATGATAATCATAATTAAAAAACAGGCTAATTAAGGATGAGAGGGCAATAATGGTGGCTATTGTTGTTATATTTTGTTTTACTAGTTCTTGAATAATTAGTCATTTAGGTATAAATCCTGATAGAGGGGGAAGACCTAATGATAATAGAGTTGTTATTAGTACTGCTATTAAAAGTGGTGGTTTAACTCACGAAATTGATATTGTATTGATGTTATTGGATTTAATAATAAAAAATGTCATAAATATTAGAGATGTTATGGTTAGGTAGATTATAAAATTTAGTAGGGTTAAGGATGTTGAAAATGATAGGATTATAATTATTCACCCTAGGTGGGCAATTGATGAGTATGCTATAATTTTTCGTAACTGTGGTTGATTTAGTCCTCCTCATCCACCTAGAATTGTTGACAAGATGGCTATAATAGTTAGTATTTCAAAGTTTAAGCATTCGTTTAGTTGAATAATTAATGCTATTGGGGCAATTTTTTGTCATGTAGATAAAATTAAACATGTTATTATATCTAGTCCTTGGAGTACATCAGGAAGTCATATATGAAATGGGGCTAATCCTAGTTTGATTGCTAAACCTGTTGTAATAATAATTGATGATAATGGATTTTGAATTTCTATAATTGTTCATTCTCCAGTAGTTCATGCGTTAATTAATGAGGAAAATAAGATTAAGGCGGAGGCTGATGCTTGGGTTAAGAAATATTTTGTTTGTGCTTCAGTAGCTTGTGGGTGGTGAAGTTTAATTATTAGGGGAATAATGGCTATTGTATTAATTTCTAGTCCAATTCATGCAAGAAATCAATGATAGCTTGAGATAGTAATAATAGTGCCTGCTGATAGGCTTGATAAAAAAAAAGATATTGTGTAAGAATTCATTAGTAGAAGAAGGATTTTAACCAACATTTTTGGGGTATGGGCACAAAAGCTTATTTAGCTTATTTTACTAAAAAGTGGTGTAGTGGAAGCACAAAGGGTTTTGATCTCTTTAGGGTAGGTTCGAGTCCTATTTTTTTAGGAAATTAGAGGGTTTGAACCTCTATTGCTCACTCTATCAAAGTGATCCTTATCTTTCGGGCACATGTCCTAGAATAGTGGTGGGTTTCCAGATAAAAAAATTGGTATTGAAATATGGAGGAAGGTTATTGAAATTGTAAGTGGTAAAAAATTCTTTCAGATTAGGTGTATTAGTTGATCATAACGAAATCGAGAATATGATGCTCAGATTCATAAAAATAATATTGAGAGAATAGAGGCTTTAATTATAATGTCTAAGGTAGAGATTTCTAGGTTATTGTATATAGTTCCTAAAAATATGATTGCAGGTAGGGTATTTATTAATAAAATATTAGAATACTCTGCTAGAAAGAACAGGGCAAACGGTCCGCCTGCATATTCTACATTGAATCCTGATACTAGTTCTGATTCTCCTTCGGTTAAGTCAAATGGTGCTCAGTTAGTTTCTGCTAAGGTAGAAATATATCATATAGCTGCTATTGGTCATGCTGGAATAATGAATCAAATGGGTTCTTGAGTGATAGTAAAATTATTTAATGAGAAGCTTCCTGAAAATAGGATTAAGCATAATAGAATTAGTCCTAGGGTTACTTCATAGGAAATTGTCTGTGCCACAGCACGGATGGCTCCGATTAAGGCATATTTTGGATTTGAGGCTCAGCCAGAACCTAAAATTGAATATACTGCAAGACTAGATATAGCAAGAATAAATAAAATGCTTAGATTAATATTTGATAATATGTTAGGCATTGGTAGTGGGATTCAAATAATTAATGATAATGATAGTGCTAATATTGATGTGAGTAAAACTAATGTCTGGGAAGATGTTGATGGTCGAAGAGGTTCTTTAATGAATAACTTTAAACCATCAGCAATTGGTTGAAGAATTCCTGTTGGTCCTACAACATTTGGTCCTTTGCGGTGTTGTATATATCCTAGAATTTTTCGTTCAACCAGGGTCAAGAATGGTACTGATAATAAAATAGGGATAATATATATTAGGGAATTAATAATAGTTGATATAATATGCATTGTTGGAGAGAGGAGTTGAACCTCTGGTAGAAAGATTTTAGATCTTTTGCAATTACTGGGCTCTGCCACTCAAACAGCTCTGTTCTTGAGCTTAGTCTTGTGTTTTATATTATTTTATTTGGTTTCAACAATTAAAAATAAAGCAAATTTATATATTGGCTTTGTCTTTTTGGTCCTTCCGTGCTGAAAAAAACTTTGTTATAGATAGAAACCGACCTGGATGGCTCCGGTCTGAACTCAGATCACGTAGGACTTTAATCGTTGAACAAACGAACCTTTAATAGCTGCTGCACCATTTGGGTGTCCTGATCCAACATCGAGGTCGTAAACCCATTCGTCGATAAGGACTCTTAGAAAGGATTGCGCTGTTATCCCTAGGGTAACTTGGTTCGTTGATCAAAAATTGGGTCAATTATGTTAAATTTTTTATTTATTGAATTGTAATTCTAATACAGCTCATCTCGGAAGTTAGTTTATAGTCCGTGGTCCCCCCAACCAAAAACTTGAGCTAATGCTAATAATTATATGTTTAATCTTTTGATTAGTTTAATATAAATAGATAGTTTATGTTTAAAGCTCCATAGGGTCTTCTCGTCTTATATTTATATTCCCGTTTCTGCACGGGAGGATTAGTTTCATTGATTAGAACTAAGAGACAGTTGAATTCTCGTTTTGCCATTCATACAGGTCTTTATTTAAAAGACAAGTGATTACACTACCTTCGCATGGTTATAATACCGCGGCCGTTAAACTAATGTCACTGGGCAGGCGGGACCTCTTATATTTAGTATTGCAAGAGGCGATGCTTTTGGTAAACAGGCGGAATCCAGGTTTGCCGAGTTCCTTTTAGTTCTTTTAATCTTTCTATTATGCTCCTGTGTTGGTTTAACGATATTAATAATAAAAGTTTTCTTGTAGGTGGTATTGTTCTTTTTATATAGTTCGTTAATTATCAGTGGTATTTCCGTTCTGATTTACACTTGCATTAAGAGAATATTTTCTTATTACTAGTTCTAGCATAAACTTTTCTATATTGATAGACTGTCTCAATAGGTGTTATGAGTTTGGTTAATTATATTGGTATAATAAGTTTTAGTAAATTAAGTTTTGACTCTATTTTAATTGATGGCTGCTTTTAAGCCTACAAAATTTATTTCTTTAATAAGTATAATCCTTACTCATTTATATAGGTTGTTTTCTTTAATAATTCAGCTGGACCTGAATTATTTAACTTTTAAGCGTGCTTTGTTGTGCTAAAATGCTTAATGCTGAACTAAAATCCATTTCTTGAGAAACCAGCTATCTCTAGACTCGTTTGGCTTTTCACCTCTACTCAAAAGTCATCCCACTCTTTTGCCACAGAGAAGGGTTAGTTCTTTATCCTGCTTTAGAGTAGCTTGTCTAGTTTCGGGGTGTTTAACTAAAAATCTTTTTGTTAAGTTGGACTTGCTAGACCATGATGCAAAAGGTATAAGTATTAATCTTTTCTTTTTTTTGCTTTTATGATTTATTTAATTTCTATTTCATTATTCCTTTACAGTACTAATAATAACGTTAATACTTTTTCTATCACCTATACTAAATTGTTAAAATGGTTTACTTTTATTAATTATGTGTGTTTGTTGGGTATTTGTTGGATATTTAGGTTAAATTTAAGGCTCAAAGAAACTAGGTTTTAACTAGCATTTTCTTGGTGTAAGCAAGATGCTTTGGTTTAAGCTATACTTTGATTATTCCAAGTTCACCTTCCGGTAGACTTACCATGTTACGACTTTCCTCTTCTTTTTATATTTTTTGTTTTATTTAGGTTGATGATTTGGTTGATGAGGGTGACGGGCGGTGTGTGCGCGCTCCAGGGCCTAATTAAAGAGAACACTCTTGTTTCTTTTTACTGCTAAATCCACCTTTAGATCTCAATTTCATATGATCTTTCGTGTTTTCTTAATAAGAAAGTGTAGCCCATTTCTACCCATCTTATACGCTACACCTTGACCTGACGTTTTGGTGTGTGCCATTATGCTTACTATTAATCCTTTAAAGGGTAAGCTGACGACGGTGGTATATAGGCTGGATTAGCAAAAGATGGTAAGGTATAGCGGGGGGTATCGATTATAGGACAGGCTCCTCTAGGTGGGTGTGGAGCACCGCCAAGTCCTTTGAGTTTTAAGCTGTTGCTCGTAGTACTCTGGCGGAATTATCAAAGTTTATGTCTGGGCATAGTAGGGTATCTAATCCTAGTTTGTGCCCCAGATGTCGTGGATTCAAGTTATTTTTAATTTAAGGTAACTTTCGTTTAAGATTTTATAATAGATTTTTGCGTGCGACAGCTTAATTTATATTTAACCTTATTTTTTTGTAAATATTCTTTAACCACCCTTTGAGCCGATGTTATTAATTTGGGCTTCTCGTATAACCACGGTGGCTGGCACGAGATTTACCAGCCCTATTAACTATTACTGGTTCAAGCTTTGTCGCTTATTTACCAATGTTTATCACTGCTGATGTTCCCTTGGGGGTGTGGCTGAGCAAGATGTCATGGGCTTTTGTGTGCCTGATATCAGCTCCTTTTTTACTCAAAGGTAAAATAGGGCATTTTCACAGGGAGGCGGATACTTGCATGTGTAAGTATAGTTAAAATTAATAGTAAGGTTAGGACCAAGCCTTTAGTGTTTGCGAGATTTATTAAAATCTATCTTGGCATTTTCAGTGCCATGCTTTAAATAAGCTACACTAAC